ACCAAATCACGCGCCTATTGCCACAGCTGTAGATATAGGTATTTTGAGAATACGCTTTAATGACCAATGGTTAACGATGGCTCTGATGGGCGGTTTTGCTAGAATAGGTAATAATGAGATCACCGTTTTAGTAAATGATGCGGAGAAGAGTAGTGACATTGATCCCCAAGAAGCTCAGCAAACTCTTGAAATAGCGGAAGCCGGCTTGAGGAAAGCTGAAAGTAAGAGACAAACAATTGAGGCAAATCTAGCTCTCAGACGAGCTAGGACACGAGTAGAGGTTCTCAATGTGATTTCGTAACTCGTCGGTGCGCCCGAATCGAATAATCCTAATCCAAAGAATTTTTGTTTATACACATATGGATTCTTCCGATTGAATCCAATCAAATACAATCAAGTGGAATCGGATTCTGATGTAAGGAAAAAAGTTTTAGTTTCAATTCGAAAATCAAATCGAATAGGATAGAAAAGATACAAAATCAGTAAGTAGAAAAACTTATTAGATACCATTGACCATGGTATCTAATAAGTTCTACCTACTATTGGATTTGAACCAATGACTCCCGCCGTATGAAAGCAATACTCTAACCACTGAGTTAAGTAGGTCATTTATCATTATAAGGAGAAAAAAAAGGACCCCTCCCATTGATGGATTATAAATGCAATAAGACTTCGAAGCAATACCAATCAAAAAGATCAAAGAGATACGATGTTGGATCATGGAATATTCATCTTGACAAGAAATTATCTACATAATATGATAAAATATGTATCACAAGCACAAGGGCTATAGCTCAGTTAGGTAGAGCACCTCGTTTACACGTGCGCCAATGTTTTTCAGAAGAGTCCATCATGCAATCAAAGAATTGATCTTTTTGAGAAATCAATGTCTGACTCCAGGATTTTTAGGGAACAAAACAAGAGAACAATAGCCTGACAAATGGTTCGGTTCGATTCAGGTTCCCATTTAGGAACCAAATGGAATCCATCATTGATTTGAGATATTGATAAGGTGAATACCTAGTCTATTCAATGCTAGGCATAATGAGTATAAGGACCTCAAAAATTCTCTTTTTTTCCTATGAACCTTAAGGCGTATGAAGTTTCATATTTGATTCTTTAATCAGGATGATAGAGACTCCATTTAACTTAGGTTAATCTAGGCCAGAAGCAAACCTACGTCAAGATAACCTTTCTTTGAAACACTTTGGTAGTGCTCCTATATCACAATCCAAATAATGAATCCGAGCACGTGGAGCCATTTCCTTATTTTTCTGTCAAGAAAAAAAATATGGTAGACTAACTGATATTTCTAGCAGTTAATGAAAGAGCCCAATGCAAAAAAAAATGCATGTTGGGTCTTTGAAAGAGTTCGAATCATTTTGATAAGAATCAGTTCGATCTCTTTTACCGAGAAGGTCTACGGTTCGAGTCCGTATAGCCCTATAATAATATAATAATCCAAATTGAAATACAAAAAGTTCTATAGTTTTCATTATTACTGTATTTTTTGTTGTTTGTAACCGGTCGCTCGTGGTTGCTTGGTTCATCGAAATAAAATCATTCCCATAAGCTTGCTTATGGGGGGCTCGTTCAGAGCAGAACATAAAACGGAAAACAAAAGCCCATTTCAATCGTTATTTTTTTTTTGAATCTCGGATAAAGAAACCCATTTTTTTAGTAATTCATTTTTTTTCGTATGTGAATTCCATATGATTTTGCCTCCAAAAATTCACCAAAAATGAGTAGGTATACCAAGGAAAAGAAGTCTCACTAACTCTTTGATTGTGGACAGTAAAGGAGGCAAAATCATGACATGAATCCGGTTAAAAATGAAAACTCCAACCTAACCCCACTCAAATCAAATAGTAAGTCACATGGATATAGGAACGGATTACTGTATTTGTCGACACGTCCGCGTTTGAAAAACGAAGATCTTTTCATAAACAGAAAACAAAATATATATAGAAAATAGAATCGAAAATCGATTGAATTTCGAATTCGAATATTCAAAATTTCAAAATTCGAAATCAAAATGAGAATTCTATTTGGAATTTTTTTTTTCTAAAAGCCCGAAGCGAGGTGAAAGCAAGAGAGTTTTATTTGTTTTGTTTGTATAAGAGATTTATACTATACTGAAATAAAATCGAAGGAAGTGTAATGAAAATAGGAGTACAATCGAGAAACGAGACATCACAGCAAACAAGTGAAACTGTGTGGTTCGACCAAAATGCATTTTGGTTTTGACTAACCTGTTACCGATGACTTGACAATGAATTCCAATTCGAATCGACGAATTCGGTATATTTTCCCCATTCAAAGGAGTTCGTCTATGTTTCTGCTTTACAAATATGATATTTTCTGGGCATTTCTAATAATATCAAACGTTATTCCTATTTTGGCATTTCTAATTTCCGCAGTTTTAGCCCCGATTAGCAAAGGACCAGAGAAGCTTTCTAGTTATGAATCGGGTATAGAACCAATGGGCGATGCTTGGTTA